TATATGAAAATTTCATCTCGTACGGCTCAAGCAGAAACACACAAATTTTCAACGGATATAGAAAAAGGAGTTCAAAACTTCATCAGCCGCAGGATTGGGTCGATTTGCCTTGAAGATATGAAATAAGAAAAATCCAGAATTTATTCTTTGTGATGATAATGCCAAAAAATATCAAGTTGGCTCATCTGTCTTTCTTTTCTTTATGTTGATCATTAGAGGCCTCTTGAATTTTCTCTTCCCTATTTTTCCCTATTGCGTAATGTGGATTTACTCTTGTTTTATTTTACTATTAAATTAAATAAATTAAATAAATAAAGAAAAAATTCTAGTAATTTTCTGATAGAAATTATTTTGTTGCGATCCTATGAATCAGTTCAATTGAAACCTCTAGATTCATACTAGAGCCACGATGATTTAGTCTCAAGCTAAACAAAAGGCAAGGGTTCTTCGAATAAGAACCGCTTGATGATCACTTATTAAATGGGTGTAATGACGCAACAAAATCGAGAGAAAAAAAAAAGTTGTCTTTCGGTCAAACTAAATCGGAAGGAAGAAAATTTTTGTTTTTATTAAGAAATACTTGAATTTTTTTTTTCAGTCTGGTTGCGAGGTCTAAATAGTGAGTATGAATCATAGTTCCATTTTTTTTTCGTGATCCATTCTATCTATTTCGTGTTCCAGATACTAGAATAAATAATATCCGACGAATTAGAATCATCTTGATAGAGATAATAGGCCCTTTCTATGTATTATCAATAGGATCCATTATAACAAGTCACACACTCATATTCCAGAAATACCGAAACAAAAAAATTCCACGGTCGAACTACCAGAATGTCTAGAAATGTAAAGCTTAAGTAAAGTAGAACGGCTTTTTTGGATGGAAAAACTATGACTTTCTAGTTTTAATTATTATAAACCTAACTCATTAAAATTCCGTCCAGTAAAACAGAAGAATTATAAATTTCTAAAATGATAGATAGGAATATCGCGAATAAAGCCATTGCGACCCCCATAAAAGGAGTAGTCCCCCAACCCGGAGCTACTTTACCATATTCCGAATTCAAGGGTTTCAATAAAATACCTACAGTAGTTCGTCTTGGCCCAGATCTAGAACTATCCTCAATGGTTTGTGTAGCCATAAATTCTATTTAATCATTGGTGTTGACTTTGTATACTATTCCGTTGTAGTTGTAAATAAACGATCTTTTCGTAGATCCATTGTAATCTTGAAATTCTATAAAAATGGAAACAGCAACTTTAGTCGCCATCTCCATATCTGGTTTACTTGTAAGCTTTACTGGGTATGCCTTATATACCGCGTTTGGGCAACCCTCTCAACAATTAAGAGATCCATTCGAAGAACACGGGGACTAATTGAAGTAAGGAGTCTTCCATATTGGGAGACTCCTTACTTCAATGAAATTATTTCATTTTTTTAGTCGGAACCTTAGGTGGTTCTCGGAAAAAGATAGCGAAAAAAATGATCCCTAAAGTCGAAACTAAAAGGAATGTATAAACCAATGCTTCCATAGATTCGATCGTGGTTTATTTACAATTATAACTTCCACACCTATTCATTTGTCATTTGGGATCATTTCCCATATAAAGAAAGAAAAAGAGTCAAAATGTCAAATCAAAAAAAGAGAGGTGAAAGATACCATAGCAATGTCGTATCAGACTACTTGTCTCCTTGTAGTAGGATCTCCAACTTTTTGGAATGTTCCAAATTCCACTTGAGCATCCAAGTCTGGATCAATACCAGCAAAAACATCTCGGAACAAGGTTCTAGCGCCATGCCAAATGTGTCCGAAAAAGAAGATCAAAGCAAAGGTAGCATGCCCAAAAGTGAACCAACCCCTTGGACTGCTGCGAAAAACACCATCCGATTTCAAAGTGGCCCGATCTAATTCAAAAATTTCACCTAATTGGGCCCGCCTCGCATATTTTTTTACAGTAGCAGGATCAGAATAACTGACTCCATTAAGTTCGCCGCCATAGAACTCCACAGTTACGCCTACTTGTTCAACACTATATTTGGATTCTGCTCTTCTAAAAGGAACATCGGCTCTCACAATTCCCTCTTCATCTACCAAAACTACCGGAAATGTTTCAAAAAAAGTGGGCATACGACGTACAAAAAGCTCGCGCCCTTCTTTATCTCTAAAGACGGGATGTCCTAACCATCCAACAGCTATTCCATCTCCATTGTCCATGGAGCCTGCTCTGAATAATCCCCCCTTTGCCGGATTATTACCAATATAATCATAAAAGGCTAATTTTTCGGGAATTTTAGACCAAGCTTCCGATAAACTAAGATTTTCGGCTAGCCCATTGCTAACTCTTCGATATATTTCTTGCTGAAAGTACCCCTGATCCCACTGATAACGAGTAGGACCAAATAATTCGATTGGAGTAGTTGCTGACCCATACCACATAGTTCCGGCAACTACGAAAGCTGCAAAAAAAACAGCAGCGATACTGCTGGAAAGTACAGTTTCAATATTGCCCATACGTAATCCTTTGTATAGACGTTGAGGCGGGCGGACACTAAGATGGAATAGGCCCGCTAATATGCCCAATGTACCCGCAGCAATATGATGGGAGGCTATTCCCCCCGGAACAAAAGGATCAAAACCTTCTGCACCCCACGCTGGATTTACAGCTTGTACTTTTCCAGTTAGTCCATAAGGATCGGAGACCCATATCCCAGGACCATACAAACCCGTTACATGAAATGCGCCGAAGCCAAAGCAAGCCACCCCTGCGAGAAATAAATGAATTCCAAATATCTTGGGCAAATCCAAAGAGGGTTTTCCCGTCCGCTCATCACAGAATATTTCTAGGTCCCAATATACCCAATGCCAAATAGCTGCCAAGAAACACAAGCCAGAAAACACAATATGCGCACTCGCCACACCTTCATAACTCCAAATACCCGGATTCGTTATAGTTCCTCCTGAAATACTCCAACCACCCCAGGAATTGGTTATTCCTAAACGAGTCATGAAGGGAATGACGAACATACCTTGTCTCCACATTGGATCCAGAACAGGATCAGAGGGATCAAAAACCGCTAATTCGTATAAAGCCATCGAGCCGGCCCAACCAGAAACTAGAGCTGTATGCATTATATGCACCGAAAGTAATCGACCCGGATCATTCAATACGACAGTATGAACACGATACCAAGGCAAACCCATGGAAATACCCCTTTAGCAAAGAAAAATAGACACTATGTCGCTTTATTTTATCGCATTGGAAAAGACTATCCATATCCTATGTACCTAACCCTTCCAGGGGATTCTGTGTCAGAAAGCGTTAATATTTCTTTTATTCCATTAAAAATAAGAAGCCAATTCTGTTCGTAAGAAGAAAGAGAAGCAGATCTATTCTATACTCGATAAGTGCCAATATGCAATGGGGGACTTGGCCCTATTTGGAAAAAACGAAGGGATGGATACCTGTTTGTTTATCATTCGAATCATCGATCCCTTTTTCTTTATTCAATCTGTCTTACCTTCTTTATATGTATAATCTTTTCCATCTATGTATTAATAGAATCTATAGTATTCATATAGAATATGAAGAAAAAAAAATGAAGACAATAAACTGCGGATTCTTTCTTTCTCTTCCATTCTTACGTTTCCATATTAAAGTGTAGTTTTCTTACTTAAATTTAATTTTAATCTAATATGCCTATTGGTGTTCCAAAAGTACCTTACCGGATTCCCGGAGATGAAGAAGCGACTTGGGTTGACTTATACAACGTTATGTATCGAGAAAGAACACTTTTTTTAGGTCAAGAGATTCGTTGCGAGATCACGAATCATATTACAGGTCTCATGGTATATCTCAGTATAGAAGATGGAATTAGCGATATTTTTTTGTTTATAAACTCCCCTGGCGGGTGGCTAATCTCAGGAATGGCGATTTTTGATACGATGCAAACGGTGACACCAGATATATATACCATATGCCTCGGAATAGCCGCGTCCATGGCGTCCTTCATTCTGCTTGGAGGAGAACCCACCAAGCGTATAGCATTCCCTCACGCTAGGATTATGCTTCACCAACCTGCTAGTGCTTATTATCGGGCAAGAACGCCAGAATTTTTCTTAGAAGTAGAAGAGTTACACAAAGTTCGCGAAATGATCACAAGGGTTTATGCACTAAGAACAGGCAAGCCTTTTTGGGTTGTATCCGAAGACATGGAAAGGGATGTTTTTATGTCAGCAGACGAAGCCAAAGCTTATGGACTTGTCGATATTGTAGGGGATGAAATGATTGACGAGCACTACGATACTGATCCTGTGTGGTTTCCAGAAATGTTTAAGGATTGGTAGTGACAGGATTTCGTATAAATTTATTTCACACCTAAATTCGGGTTTTCCGCGATTTGATAGAAAATAGAAATACTTCATGATAATCAATCATCAGGTTAAGATCGATCTAAACCAATCCATTTTTTCTATATACATACGACATGCCAACTGTTAAACAACTTATTAGAAACGCAAGACAGCCAATACGAAATGCTAGAAAATCGGCCGCTCTTAAGGGATGTCCTCAGCGTCGAGGAACATGTGCTAGGGTGTATGTGCGACTCGTTCAGATCATGAGTTCAAACAAATAAGACAATTTTGGAAGGATTAATGATCGGTACCAATGAATAGGATAGATAAGCTCTATCCTAGATTTATATGGTATATGGAATTTATGGTTTCCATTGGTGCAAATCCAATCATCTAGATTGGAAATAAGAAGTAATTCCCCCATTGGTAGCAAATGGTTATCCATTAAGCGGAGGAAATAGTAATAAAAAGAAAAAGGCTTATGCTCCTTTATCTTAAAAGAACGGACTAACAGGGTCAGCTACCTAGCCAACTTTCATAATTAAATGCCGTCACTGTATGGATAACTCTTATTGTGAAAAGAGCTATTTACTCTATAATGGATAGGTAGAGCCAAAGAATGTGAACTATACAAGTTCACAATACCCTTTGATGAAATGAAAGAAAGGGCTCCGGTGTATAGAGAGGGCCTCACCGTTTAAGAGGTAACCATAGAAACGATGGAACCCACTATTTTTTTTCTATTGTTAGAATTTGTTATTTTCATGCGAAATAACTGAAAGGAATAGAATAAAAAATCGTGGTTGGGAAGGTCATAGTAGCAAAAGCCATTGGAATTGATATTTTATACATCGGAATAATCCGTTTTGTTATTAATGGGGAAAAAGGATGGCTAAAAGAAGAGAAATCATTAGTTATTCATTAAGGTTAATTTGATTCAATGACCAGAGTTCCGCGAGGATATATAGCTCGTAGACGAAGAACAAAAATGCGTTCATTTGCCTCAAACTTTAGAGGGGCTCATTTAAGACTTAATCGAATGATTACTCAACAGATAAGAAGAGCTTTTGTTTCCTCTCATCGAGATAGAGGCAGGCAAAAGAGGGATTTTCGTCGTTTGTGGATCACTCGGATAAATGCAGCAACGCGGATATATAAAGTATTCGATAGTTATAGTAAATTAATACACAATCTGTACAAGAAGGAATTGATTCTTAATCGTAAAATGCTTGCACAAGTAGCTGTATCAAATCCAAAAAATCTTTACACGATTTCCAATAAAATAAAGATCATCAATTAAAGGGATAAAAAAGTAATATACAGGAATAATTAAAACCGAATTCCCGGAGTTCCTTCTCCGGGAAGATACAAAAAATTAAGATTAAGTGGTAGGAATCAATGAGCATGTTGCAATAAAAAAAAAAGTATTTCTTCTTCCCCATTTTTCTTTCTTATAACAAACACAAGAATCAAATTTTGATTACTTTCTTTATAGGTCTGGTCTGGCCCTTTCGAATAAAACATCAATCGGAACTTAAGTTCCGATTGATGTTTCTTAAATTCCGGTTGGAGTTTCTTAAGTTCCGATTGGAACTGAACTTTTGAGTTAATTGAGGAATATGTCTATTTTTGCTGGGTCTAGGACCTGTAATTATGGAAATTGACTGGGCTTGAAATTGCTTCTCATTCTCATAGTTACGAAATGGTAAGAAAGATAAAATACGAGCTTGTTTTATAGCAATAGTAATTAATCGTTGTTGTTTCAAGGTTAATCTATTTATTCGTCTCGATAATATTTTTCCTTGTTCACTAATAAATCGATTAATTAAACTCATGTTTCTATAATCAATTCGATCCCCCGGCCCAATTCGAGGACGCCTACGAAAAGTTTGTTTGGATTTACGAAAAGTTTGTTTGGATTTACGAAAAGTTTGTTTGGATTTATGAAAAGTTTGTTTGGATTTACGAAAGGGTTGCTTAGATTTACGAAAAGCTTGTTTAGATGTATACATGATTTATTCCTTATTTAAAAATAATAAATAATTTCTATTTTTTTTTAATTGAAGTAAAGTAGTCTTTCTTTGGTCCATATATTATTTGATTCATATACTATATATGAATATCCTCTATACATGTGAAATAATATCTACCTGAAATCAGGTGATTTGATTCGTATTTTGTATTCTATATATATTCTATATATTAAATTGGAAAGATATATTCTATATATTAAATTGGAAAGATCGAACACACGATGTTCCTATTTCTTTATTTCTTCATGAGTCGTATGCTTGCGACAATAACGACAAAATTTTCTCAATTCTAATTGTCGGGGTGTATTGTGGCGATTCTTTTGAGTACTATATCTAGAAATCCCTGGCGATTCCTTGTTGGCACCTTTTCGAACACAACTGATACATTCCAAAATAACTCTGATTCTAACATCTTTCCCCTTGGCCATGAACCTCCTTTCAATTTTGGAAAGACTTAACTTAATTCTTCTATTTATTCTTTTATTCCTCGATTTTCGATTCGAAGAAGAAGAAAAAAATCAATAGAAGTTACTAACTAAAAATGTGATTTCTAAAGATTTTGTTGTAATTCTTGTAATTCTCTAATTAATAGAATCCAATAGAATACAAAATTTTTGAAATTCTTAAGTTAAGTAATAAAAAATAGAGAAATAATTAAAGAATACAATCTTTGTCGAACTAGCAAGGATTTTGCTTCGAAATCCTTTCATTTAAGTAGCCAGTCTCTTTCTATGTTCTGATTTCTGAGGCCTGACTTAGCCTGGATACAGCTTTTAATTGAATTTCTATTTTCCAAAATTGGATTTACCAAATTTTTGATGATTCTGAAGTTCAATCCATCTTTTCTTTCTTTTTCCTTCCTATACTAAAAAAGGATTAAAAAGGGGAAAATTTTCGTCATGTCATGAAGAATTCTATTCTTCGCATAGCAATAACTAGAATGAAAAAAAAGGGAATGATAAAGCATCTGGGAATAAACGATTAATTTCTATCAATAAACCTGCTAAAGCCCCAAACCATAGAGTGCTTAGCACGGGTGCTACAGAGAGATATGTTTTTATATCCCGCATTGAAAATCCTCCTTCCTTATTGGAATACATATATGATCAGAT